GTAAAAAATAATTTTGTAAGATTAAAAAAGACAAGAAGTAATATTGAAAAAAAATGAATAAAAGAATTTTACTTTTTAATTCAAGCAAGCCACTTTCTTCTTTATATGAAATTTTATAGCTTTTTTTACGGCTTAAAACTAGAAATGTAATCACGATAAAAATAGAAGTTAACAAAAGATTCGATTTTTTTATCGTATTGAAGAAAAATCTCTAATAGCTCAGCCGGTAGAGCAAGTGGCTGTTAACCACTTGGTCGTTGGTTCAAGTCCAACTTAGGGAGAATTTTGTTTTTTGGAGTGTAGCCAAGTGGAAAGGCATCCGTTTTTGGTGCGGGCATTCAAAGGTTCGAATCCTTTCATTCCAGAATCTAGAAAGAGTTAATGTTTCAGGGACACTCTTAATAAACGCATAGTATTATTCTCTATACGAAAAAGCGAAGTCTTTCGCTTTAAGAGTATATAGCTCAGCTGGTAGAGCATCGGACTTTTAATCCGCGGGTCTTGGGTTCAAATCCCAATATACTCAATACTTTCTTTTAGGCTTCTGTGAGTATTTTTTAGAATAACTTAACTTATATAATGACTTCTTTCATGGGAGAGACTGTTATCGATAGAAAGATGAATACGGCGATAAAAGCGGGTCCTACCCCAGAAATTGGAAAATCCATAGGGGAACACACTGCTATCGAAATCAATTCTTCAAATCCATTCATATTTACGATTAAAAACACTGTAAGAATTAAGACTAATCCGATTATGGAATAGGTTTTTGTTGCTCCCAGTGTCGCTGAATTAAGCCACTTAATAATAACTATTGCGGAAAAATGTAAAGCAACACAAAAAAAGATAATTTTGTGATAATCTTGGAGTCCACCCAAATCATTAATATTAAAAACTGACATTATCTCTCCGGACGATAATAACATAGCAGAGAACCATTGAAAGACTGGTTCGAACAGTCTAGAAACAATTGCTCCTTCTATAAAGGGTACTATGAAAATTATTTCGGCAATGATAAACAATAAAATGCCTCGTCGTAGACCGATCGTGATCTCCGTAATGGTTTTTTTTAACTAGCCAATTACAAAGAGATGCTAGACTGATGGTTGAGTAGGCTGCTAGCACGCTGTCCTTCAAATCCATGTATATAACAAAAATACTTGCCAATACTGAGGCTACAATTACCATAAAAACTACATTTAAAAACATTGTAGGTGTGTACTAATTATATGAAAATAACACTATCTTTAGTTAACTTTTAAAATGAAAGGTCAACAAAAGATCAGGGGGTTTCAAATTATTGTACAACACACAGAACCATTTCATAGGTAATCAACCACAATAAGTTTGGGTTAACGAATAAAAAGAAAGTGAAGAAAAAAGAAAAGCCTAATACTAAAGAAATTTCTTTTGATATAGGCTTATAAAAAACCTTAGTCGTGATCTTTTCAAAGTAAACCGTTTTTATTAGGCGTATGTAGTAATACGTAGACACCACACTGGCTAATATAATTATAATAGAACAAACATACATAGAAGCATTAATGGAGGCTAAAAACACGCAAAACTTCGCATAAAAACCTGCTAGTGGGGGAACACCCGCCATTGAGAACAATAAAATGGAAGTACTAAAAGCGAGCACCGGATTAGATTTAGAAATCATAGCTAAATCTGTAAGGGTTCTCGTGCGCTTTGTAGGATGTTCCCTTTCTAAACAACTGGTGACAGACCAAATACCTACACTCATTAGCATATAGGTAACAATGTAAATAACGGAAGCATGAAACCCTTCCAAACTTCCTGACGATAATGCTATCAGAATATAACCAACATGTCCTATAGAGCTATAAGCCAAGAGGCGCTTTATTTTACGTTGTTTCAATGCTAAAAAAGATCCTGTAACTACAGAAGCAACAGCACAAAAAGAAACTAAGTACTGCCAATAATCTGGTTGGGTCCCGAAACAAAAAACGAAAAGTCTCAAAAAGATAACTATTAAAGCAATCTTTGGAACCACCGCAAAAAAAATTGTGCTGTTTAGCGGAGCACCATCGTATACATCCGGAGACCACACATGAAAAGGGCTAGCCGCCATTTTAAACAAGAAGGCACAACTTATAAAAATAAGACCAGTTTGTATCGCACGCTGGTTTTCCGTATCAAGAGCAAAAAGCATGTGAAGATCTTCAAAATTAGTTGTTCCAGTAAAACCATAAATTATAGAAATACCAAAAAGAAGAAGACCTGAAGCGAAAGCACCTAAAATAAAATATTTTAGTCCTGCTTCGGTAGAATACGCAGACTCCCTATTAAAAGCAGCCAAAACGTATAAACACAAACTTTGCAATTCAATTGCTAAGTACACAGAAATTAAATCAAAAGAACTGCATAAAAGCATTAAACCAAAAACACTTAACAAGATTAATAAAAAGTATTCAAAAGAATTAACCTTATAATTTCGAATATATGGAAGACTTATTAACAAGCACACTATGGTTGCTGCGATAATAAACAACTTGGAATTTTGGGAAAGTAAGTCACAAATAAAGGTTCCATTGAAGATTATTCCTGAAACGTCTCTAGTAAACACGATTAAAAAAAAAGTATTCACTAATGTAAAAACACTGGCCCAACAAGTTGAAACATTGATTAGAGGATAATTATGTTCTCTTGATACACTATAAAAGGAACCGTATAAAACGATTGTCAGAATAGCAGTAACAAGAAAAAACTCCGGTAAAAAAAGCTTAAAATCGTTTTCAAATAAGTTTACAAACAACATAATTTTAAATTTTATAAATAAGAGGGTTCAATTTTCGAATAGCAAATTGCTTTAGATTTAAGGCTAAATCAAAAATTAGCGGAAAGAGGACTTGAACCTCCAACATACGGATTATGATTCCGGCGTTCTACCGATTGAACTATTCCGCTTTTATTAAGGAGGAGAATACAGCACCTTAAAAAGGCATTAGTTTAAGCTTATCCCTTTAACATTTGGATACTTTCAACAGCTATACTGTTTCTAACCTTATAATAGGCCACCAATATAGCAAGACCTATTGCGGATTCCGCCGCCGCAACAGTTAAAATGAATAATGCGAACATTTGTCCGATAAGATCGTCTAAGTACACAGAAAAAACAACGAAGTTTATATTTACCGCTAACAGCATAAGCTCTACAGACATTAAAATAATAAGGATGTTTTTTCTATTAAGGACTATCCCTAGGACCCCAATTAAGAAAAGTGTAGTGCTCACACCTAAAAAAGTTGTTATATATACCATTTTATTAAATAAGAGAGATTAAAACCATCGATAATGGGCAAAAACTTTATTTTGATTCGCGTATTTGTGTATTTCATTACGCTTTTTAATAAGGTCACCTTGACCCGTGGACGCTTGAATCAATTCTTTTGCTAAAGAAGTGCTTATCTTGGACTTGGATTTCTTGGCTGAAGAAACAAGCCAAGAAAGGGCCATTTTTAATTGTTGGTCTTCCTCTAAGAAAAAAGGTATCTTATAGGAAGAACCCCGCAATTTAACATTTCGAAATCCTGTAAGCGGCTTGACTTTATCAACAGCTTGATGTAGCGTAGTGTACGGAAATACTTTGTACTGTTTACGAAGTACCAAAAATAAATCTGACACTATTAATTCAGCAACATGCTTATTTCCTTTTTTTGTAAGAGAAAGAGTCAATAATTCTAACAATTTTTTATTAGAGACTTTAGTAACCATTGTTGTTATTTTCAAATATGCATTTTTGTCCCGTATTTTGAACGGGATGTTTTCCGTTTTTCTAAACCTGTTAAATCATAACAACCGCGAACTAAATGATATTTTACTCCAGGCAAATCCTTAACTCTGCCCCCTCGAACAAGAACAGAGGAGTACTCTTGTAAATTATGACCCTCTCCTGGAATATACGCGTAAACGATTTCGCCGTTAGAAAGGCGAACACGAGTGACCTTTCGCAAAGCAGAATTTGGTTTTTTCGGTGTTCGTGTAAAAACTTTTAAACACACACCTCTTTGTTGAGGGTGGCCCTTTAATGCCGGTGCAGAATTAGGCTTTTTTCTTTGTTTTCTTGTGTTTTTACACAACTGGTTTATAGTAGGCATATCGGAATGATATATATATATGAATCTAAAAAAAATAAAACTTTCAGAATGGCATGATTCGAACATACGACCCCCTATTCCCAAAACAGGTACGCTACCAACTGCGCTACATTCTGAAAAAGTGGAGATCCTTCTAAAAAAGGCAGCCTCAACTAAGCAAGAGGAGGTCATAAAAAAAGCTGCTAAAATAAAGCATTGTCAGTTTTGTTACTAAGTACAAAAAAGTAAATATGAAAGAAATGCTTTTTTAATTTTGATGATCTAATAAGAAAAGGGGATCAGCAAAAGTTTATGACGATATTAGACTAACCTAAAATTTTAAATACGAACGAAAAAGACGGGGCTTGAACCCGCAACCTTCGGCGTGACAGGCCAACGCTCTAACCAGATTGAGCCACTTTTCCTTCTATACAAGAAAAAAACAATCGCTTTCGTTGACTTCTGATTTTTTAGGTCGTCGTACAAACACTTACTTTTAAAGGAACAATGAAAAAATTAAAAAAGGGTACCCCATCGTTTTTTAAATGTTTTGTAATACGATAAAAGACCGCCGTGAAAAAAAACGCTTCCTTTGTCGCCGTTCCACGCTGGATCTTTTCCTGGAAGGGTAAGCCCTCTTGACCTAGTATGTATGAACACGTCATCATTCTATCAAGGCACCGCACTGCATTATCATATTATCAAGGCACTACTATATATATTGTATATATACATATTATCAATACACTACTATATATGAATAAACTGTTCCAGTTTATTCATATAATGAAATTTTTCCGACTTTTCTTCCAATCGCGTGGACGCATGACCACTGTATTCGTCGTTTTTTTGCTTTGCTGCGCCGGAACGAGCCACTTTATCCGGGGCTGGGCGGTTCGGATACTTTTTGGAATCTTTCCACGAATCGCTCCTTTCGTAAAAAAATTTCATTCTATGAGGAAGTTTTACAAGGAGGGGCAAGGGGGGCCGACTCCAGGCCCCCCTTGCCCCTCCTTGTAAAACCAATCCACCAAAAAGAAGCAAAGTTAGTTACGTTTTTTTCGATTTTCAACAACAAAATGACGCTTTTTTGAAAAAAATAACGTTTTTGGTTTTACAAGGAGGGGCAAGGGGGGCCTGGAGTCGGCCCCCCTTGCCCCTCCTTGTAAAACTTCCTCATAGAATGAAATTTTTTTACGAAAGGAGCGATTCGTGGAAAGATTCCAAAAAGTATCCGAACCGCCCAGCCCCGGATAAAGTGGCTCGTTCCGGCGCAGCAAAGCAAAAAAACGACGAATACAGTGGTCATGCGTCCACGCGATTGGAAGAAAAGTCGGAAAAATTTCATTATATGAATAAACTGGAACAGTTTATTCATATATAGTAGTGTATTGATAATATGTATATATACAATATATATAGTAGTGCCTTGATAATATGTATATGTATCTAATATATATATATATAGTAGTAGTGCCTTGATAATATGATAATGCAGTGCGGTGCCTTGATAGAATGATGACGTGTTCATACATACTAGGTCAAGAGGGCTTACCCTTCCAGGAAAAGATCCAGCGTGGAACGGCGACAAAGGAAGCGTTTTTTTCATGTTGTAAGGAAAAGATCCCTTTTTGTTTAGGTAGCTCAGTCGGTAGAGCAAAGGATTGAAAATCCTTGTGTCAATGGTTCGATTCCATTTCTAGACAACAGTCAGCTTGATGTAAAAAAGCTGGTGCATCTTCGATGCCGTCGTTGTTTTTTTCAAATCTTCTTGTTATTATGATTTTACAAGCAGCTAAATTAATTGGTGCAGGATTATCTACTATTGGTCTAGTAGGTGCTGGGGTTGGTATCGGATCCGTTTTCGCGGCCCTAATTTTAGGTATTTCGAGAAACCCTTCTTTAAAGGATGAACTTTTCAGAGTTGCTATTTTAGGGTTCGCTTTAACTGAAGCTATCGCCCTATTCGCTCTTATGATGGGATTCCTTATTTTATTTGCCCTTTAATTCTTTGTTTTATGGAGACTGTGTGTGGTTTAACACTTTTACCATCTGTAAAAGGTAGCATCGGTTCAATTCCGGTGGCAGTCGTATTTTTTGTCTAGATTTTTCACTTTTATGAGTAGTAGTCAAATAGTTAATTTTGTATCCGCAATTTCAAACGCAGCAAAGTCTCCAAATTATTCTTTTTTTTGGCCTCGCTCAAAAACTATATTTGAAGTTCTTAAAATACTTAAAAAAGAGGGTTACATTACACATTTCCAGGTTTGTAAAAATAAAGAAAAAGATTTTTTTGAAATCTTTCTGAAGCGTAGTGATAGCGTTGGGCGAACCAATCAATTTAAAGTTATCTCCAAGCCCAGCTTAGAAAAGCGATTCTCTAAAAAAGATGTTTGGAAATTTTCTACGCATATAGGTATGTTTATCTTGAGCACCCCTTTTGGTATCTTGTCAGATAGAGAAGCGAAATTATTAGGTACTGGGGGAGAAGTTTTGCTATATGTTTGTTAAATATGGTTTCCATTATTAAAAAATTTGATATCCCGAAAGAAATTTCAATAGAGATTAAAGAAAGTAAAGTTTTGTTTTCGAATCCCGATACTAAAGTTGTTATCAGAATACCCCAACCTTTTAAGGTGGATCTCTTTGAAGATACCGTTCTTTGTTTAACTTGCGCCACTTCAAAAGTAGAATTGAAAAAAAGGTCTATAAGACAGTTATCTCTAATGGGGGGTTCCTTAAAAGCTAAAATCGCGCAAGCAATTTCAGGTATTTCTTCTGGCTTTAGTAAAGAATTAGAGCTAGTAGGTGTCGGGTACAAAGTGGAACTTTTTAACCCAGATAAATTGATCCTAAAACTTGGTTACAGTCATGATATACTTGTAGATATCCCCAAAGAACTAACTGTAGCCTGTCCGAAGGATAACATCATTATATTAAAAAGTTATTGTAAAGAGTCATTAGGCTCTTTTGTTTCTTTACTAAAAAAAAGCAAAACCCCTGACATTTACAAAAACAAAGGGGTTTTAGTTAAAGGAGAACCACTTTTCACAAAAAAATTCAAAAAAAAGTAAAAATTTAGAGAATGAAAACTTTTAGTAAGTCCCATTTTGAAATTTTATTTTTGAAAAAGCTTTTGAATTCTGAGGGGTTTCTAGGGAAGGGTACCCCTAAAAGGGCTAGTGAGATGAGTGGGTTCCTTTTAGGTTTCCGTAAAGGTTCTGTTGTATTTGACCTTGAAAAGTCGTTAACGATGTATTTTAAAGCATTGCGCTTAATTAAGGCATGCAGAGAGTCTTCTTACTCGATTCTTTTTGTCGGTTGCCCACCATTAATGGAATTGTCTCTTCAAAAAGAGCTTCATAATTCTCCACACACCTTTGTCAGCGAAAGCTCATGGGTTCTAGGTTCTTTAACAAACAGTGCTCAATCCGAGGTATCTCCAAGCTTAATTGTTACTTTTAACCTTCTTTGTAAGTTTCCAAGTAAGGAGTGCTTTAAAAAGGAAATTCCGTTAATTTCTTTTGTTGACGAAACTTGTGATCTCTCTTTTATAGATTACCCTATTTTTGTTAACTTAAAATCGGAAGGAGCCGCTTATATGTACCAGTACCTCATAAAGCAATCAATATTAAACAGTAATGGCGAACAAACGTTATAAACCTCGATTAAAACGGAGTATTATTGAAAACAAAAGTTTTACTTTGTCTACTAAAAACTTAAAACTTTTGAGAAAACGTAAATGGGCTACTCTTTCCAAAAACATTACCACTAACCTATCGTCAGAACCCTTTATAAGAAATGACGTTTTACTCATTCAAAGTAATACGTTCGATTTAAGAAAAAGTTTTAAGAGAGCCCTTATTCTTAAACAACAGACCTCAGCTTTTTTTTGTACTTTTCGTAAAAGGGGTCTGCATGATGTTTTTTCTTCTGGAGCAGGGCTAAAGTCCGTTTGTGACCTTTTAGAGTTGCGCTTAGATATGGTATTAGTTAGGTCTAAATTGGTAAAAACATTAAACCATGCTCGTTGGTGTGTATCAAGTGGTTTCGTTTCGGTAAATAATACCACTGTACGGGTGCAATCTCATCCGTTAAATGTAGGTGATCTCATCCGTTTAAATTGCAAAGCAAAAGAGTTGTTTAATTCAGCGGTTTTTAATCTACCCCCAGATTATTTAGAGGTCAACTATAGTGTGCTGTCCGTAGTAGTTGTTAATCGACCGAGCTTGAAAAATGAAAATGAGATTACTAAGTTGTATTCTTTTTTTCTTGGTTTGGACGAGATTGCTAACTTTAATAGAATAAACTAAACAAGGGTGATTAACTCAATGGCTAGAGTATCTCGCTTACAACGAGAAGGTTAGTGGTTCGAGTCCGCTATCACCTATTGCTCGTTTGGTGGAATTGGTAGACACGACAGACTTAAAATTTGTTTCTTTTTGAGTATCGGTTCAAATCCGATAACGAGTAATTTTTTCTTGCATTTTTTATAAGATGTGAGTGTTTTTAAAGCAATGTACTTATTTTTTTTAGTATGCAGACACTTTTTTATGAGGAGTACTCCCCTATATTAGTTATGGCAATAGTAGCCATAGTTCTTTCAGTTATTATTCTTGGTGCTTCATTCTTGCTCGCAGTTCAAAAGCCGGATACGGAGAAGCTTTCTGCTTATGAGTGCGGTTTTGATCCGTACGAAGATGCAAGAAATGCCTTTGATGTACGTTTCTATATTGTAGCTATTCTCTTTATAATTTTTGATCTTGAAGCTATGTTCCTTTTCCCTTGGGTTGTTTCAATAACCCATATAAGCTCTATGGGTTTATGGGTAATGATAGATTTTTTAGTTGAATTATGTATTGGTTTTGTCTATGCTTGGAAAATCGGTGCTTTAGAATGGGAGTAATTAGTTATGAAAAATCTTTTAGAACGAGATAAGATAAAACGTGCCCTTTTTTCACGTAACGAGTCTTCTAGGGTTGCTTTGAAGTACATATCTTCTAACAAAGAATTGCCTTTGAAGGTTCGCTGGTTAGCGGCAGTCGAATTAAGTAAACTGCCATTAAAGAGTAGTCCTGTCAAAATACGCAACCGTTGTTCAGAAACTTTTAGAAGCAATTCTGCTTTTAGGGATTTTAGGATTTCTAGAATCTTCTTCCGCGATTATGCTAGATTTGGTCAAATCGCGGGTGTCACTAAAAAAAGTTGGTAATAAAAAAAAGGATTATTATATAATAACATGCCTCAGTTCGATAAAATAACTTTTTTTAACCAAATATTTTGGTTAATTTTAATCTTTTCTAGTTTTTATTTCATTTTGTTAAAAAATTTCCTTCCTAAGATTGGATCTGTATTAAAAGCTAGAAATAAAAAATTACTTAAAAGTAATAGCTTAGCGGAACAATTCAAGTCTGAGGAATTGTCCGTTTTAGCAGATTCTAATCGTGTATTTGTTGGAACTGCTGCTCTTTGCAGAACAAACCTTTTTAATGGGGTTGATAAGTCCAATAATTGGTTAGACTCTTCTCAAAAGACGCTTCTTGTATCTGATTTAAAAAATACACAAGAAGAGTATTTCAAGTCTTTTGGTAAAATTTCAGCCAAGAGATATTTATTTTAATCAATTACTTAACGATTAATATAAAAACCTTTTTATAACAACAGGCCAAAGTGGTGGAATTGGTAGACACGCTGGGTTTAGGTTCCAGTACTTTTGGTGTAGGGGTTCAAGTCCCCTCTTTGGTATAAAAATTAGATTTTTGTGAGTATATATTAAAGGTAAATTTCCTGCCTTCCAAGCAGGCGATGCCGGTTCGAGTCCGGCTACTCACTTTTGTTGTGGGGTAGAGCAATCTGGTAGCTCGTCAGGCTCATGACCTGAAGGTTATAGGTTCAAATCCTGTCTCCGCATTTATTTTTTGACTATATAGCATAAAAGGTAATGCGTCCGACTGCAACTCGGAGAATGTTGGTTCGATTCCATCTTTAGTCTAAATTGTTTTTGCATAAAAGAAAAAAAAGCATTAAGGGGATGCCTAGGTGTTAAATTAAAATATGAACGTTTAGTAAGACGAAATGTCAGAAGTAAATAAAGGAAAATTTTTAATCTCTGACAATTCATCCACAGAAAACTGTTACTCCATGTGTTTCTAACGAAAAAAAGCAAAGGGAACTGAAACATCTAAGTACCTTTTGAAAAAGAAATCAACCGAGAGACCGTAAATAGTGGCGAGCGAAAGCGGTTTAGGCTTAAAACATGACCGTCTTTTTTTGAATACCAATGCCGTAGAGGGTAATAGCCCCGTAAAAAAAAGAAATCAATGTTTTTTTAGTATTACATTATCAAGCAATCTTGTGTGAAAAATGGGGTACCATCCTCAAAGCCTAAAAAATATTTAACAACCGATAGTGAACAAGTACCGTGAGGGAAAGGTGAAAAAGGAGGATACTCCCAGTGAAAAGAACCTGAAACTTAATGCTATAATCTGTTGGAGCTTTTATAGTGACAGCGTGCCTTTTGCATAATGAGTCAGCGACTTTGTATGGATGGCGAGCTTAAACCGTTAGGTGTAGGCGTAGTGAAATCGAAAAATAAAAAACCAGTCATCTGTGCAAAACCCGAAACTGAGTGATCTAACCATGAACAGGCTGAAGTTTTGATGGCAACATCTTTCTAAGGGCCGAACCCGTGTATGTGGCAAAATACTGGGATGATTTGTGGTTAGGGGTGAAAGGCCAATCAAACTCAGAGATAGCTGGTTTTCTGCGAAATCTATTTAAGTAGAGTGTTTATTGTGATACCTGAGGTAGAGCTCTCTTTTAGTGCGGGGTTGTCTATCTTCTACCAAACTTTTGGAAACTTCGAATTCGGGATTATTAAATTTAAACAAACAGACTAGAGGTGCTAAGATCTTTAGTCGAGAGGGAAACAGCCCAGATTGACCGTTAAGGACCTTAAAAATACAGAAGTTAAAGGAAGTTAAAAACTTTTAACAGCCAGGAGGTAGGCTTAGAAGCAGCCACCCTATGATGAAAGCGTAGCAGCTCACTGGTCTAGGTTTTTTGCACCGAAAATTTAATGGGATTAAAAGTATTTTCCGAAGCGGCAAAATCCAATTTTTGGATTGGTAGCAGAATGTTCTGTAAATTTTTAAAGCTAAGCTGTCAGGTTTAGTGGAGATATCAGAAGTAAGAATGCTGACATAAGTAACGATAAAGAGTGTTTAAAACACTCTCGCTGTAAACCCAAGGTTTTCGATGTCAAGTTAAGCTGCGTCGAAGAGAAATTCAAAAATAAAAACGGCCCCTAAGAATATAGTGAAAACTCATTTTGATGGGAAACAATATACTGTTTTGAAAGTTGTGACAAAAGGCTTGAATTTTGTGTTAAAAAGATCATTTTGATGCAAATTAATCTTTTCAAGAAATAGCACTTTCTTTATTACCGTACCGTAAACTGACACAAGTGGGTGGGTTGAGAAAACTAAAGCGCTTGAGAGAACTGTGTAAAAGGAACTCGGCAAAATGGCTCCGTAACTTAGGAAGAAGGAGTGACTTTTAATTCAATATTTGCAATATGCAATAAATGTTCTAAAAGTTGTCACAAAATTGGAAGAAGCAACTGTTTAACAAAAACACAGGTCTCTGCTAATTCGCAAGAAGATGTATAGGGGCTGACGCGTGCCCGGTGCTGCAAGGTTAAGGGGAGGCGTCTTGGCGCTGAACTCAAGCCCCAGTAAACGGCGGCCGTAACTCTGACGGTCCAAAGGTAGCGAAATTCTTTGCCACCTAATTAGTGGCCTGCATGAATCGCGTAATGACTTCTTTACTGTCTCTTACACAGACTCAGTGAAATTGAAATATCCGTGAAGATGCGGATTACTCACAGCTAGACGGAAAGACCCTGTACACCTTTACTGCATTTATTGATTGCAAAAATGTATTTGTTGTGTAGAATAGGTGGGAGCACGATACCTTTTTGGTACTGTGCGCCAGTGAAATACCACCCTGCATTTATGTTGATGCTAACTTATTTCTATAAGAACAGTTTATAATTGGTAGTTTGACTGGGGCGGTCGCCTTCTAAAAGGTAACGAAGGCGTGCATAAGGTAAACTCAAATAAATAAATCTTTTATTGAAGAGTGCAATAGCAAAAGTTTGCTTGACTGTAAGAATAACGATTCGAACAGGGGCGTAAGCCGGCTATAGTGATCCGGTGATACTGAATGGAAAGGTCATCGCTCAACGGATAAAAGGTACGTCAGGGATAACAGGCTAATGACTCCTTAGAGTTCCTATCGACGGAGTTGTTTGGCACCTCGATGTCGGGTGCGAGCTGTTGAATGAAAGATGGAGATAGACGCCATCGTAAATTCGAGTGTAATAACTTAACTAATACTTCAGGCAGGTAACCACTCCTGCGAGCCCTCCTTTAGAATGGGTTCTGATCATACATCCACAATTAAGTCCTGTGGAGCGTCCTTACGAAATCCTGCGGGTCCAAAACCACGCAGACCGGAAGCAAGGGTAAAAGTAGTCTAAACGGCATTCACCGCTGTTGAAAACTATTAGAACGATCGTGATAAGCTGAGAGAAATCGAATCAGTGTAGTAAAACGTCAATAACGAGGAAGTAGGGTTTATGGTGAAAAATAACCCTGCCCCGGAACATCGGGAAAGGTCAATATGTCTTAAGCATTCCTAGCGACGGGAAGCTGAACTAAAGGGACTGACCTGGCGAAGAGCTGGCAGGATATTACGATATTATGGAGTATTGGAACAGAATAACCTTATACGGACTCCAATAAAATTGGTAGGGTTTGGCTATATGTCTGTATGAGGAGCGATGTTGCAAAAAGCAAATGGTTCAATGTAATGTTGAATATACGCTGACGTGCAACGCCTAATTGTGTGTCGGGAACGTCCACGGAGTTAATAGTTAACAAATTATTAATAGTATTGCAATGGTAAAGAATTGGGAAGATATCAATTGGAAAAATTCCAGCCTTGTGATACACGATCTGCAGAGGAAAATTTTCGACGCAAGTGCAAAAGAAAAAGGACTTAGTATCAAACCTAAGACCCGAGAATTCCAAAGAAAGTTAATTAATTGCGATGAAGCTAAAAGGATAGCTGTCCGAAAGATATCTCAGGATAACAGAGGAAAGCGAACTCCTGGAGTAGACGGAATAAGCAAGATAGGACCCAAGAAACGATTAGAGTTGACCAAACAACTCAGGCTTGATGGAAAAGCAGATCCTATCAGAAGAGTTTTAATACCGAAAGGAGACAAAACTCGACCGTTAGGTATTCCAACTATGAGAGATCGGGCGAAACAATGTCTGGTAGCTATGGCACTTGAACCTGAATGGGAAGCTTTATTTGACTCTAATTCTTATGGCTTTAGACCGGGATATTCTCAAGGTGATGCAAAATGGATGGTCACTCGTCAAATACAAGGAGGACCCAAATTCTTCTTGGATGCTGATATAAAAGGGTGTTTTGACAACATATCACATGAATATCTGTTAAACAAATTAAGCACGATGAGGATGGTCGAAAGACAAATCAAGAGTTGGCTTGAGGCGGGTATCTTAGATACTTCGGGAAATTCGGAAGGTAGAATCGAAGAAAACACTGTGGGAACTCCTCAAGGTGGAACATTATCACCCTTGTTAGCCAATATTGCATTGGATGGCATGGAAAAACGATTATATGAAGAACTAAGAAATAAAGTTCGAATAATCCGATTTGCGGATGACTTTGTTGTGTTCTCTGATAAGTTAGAAAATGTGTTAGCCAGTAAAAAAATATTAGCACAGTATTTAAAACCTATTGGACTTGAATTTTCGAAAGAAAAAACAAGAATCGGACACACTATGATACCATATGAAGGTCAAAAGCCTGGGCTTGATTTTCTAGGTTTTAACTTTAAAAATTATAAGGTATCTAAGCACCGAGGGGTAAAAAACACAAGAGGAGCAAAGCAGGAATTTCTTCAGGTAACGAAACCCAGCGACAAGGCTATAAAGAAACACAAAGATGCCATACGAAAAATTCTAAGAGTTTACAAACAAGCTCCAATGCAGTCTGTAATGGAAGCTTTAAGCTCTATAATTAAAGGATGGACTTGGTATTTCTCCCTATCTCAATCGACCGAAACATTTACTATGTTGGATGGTTGGATATGGAAAAGACTTTGGCGATGGGCTGTAAAGAGACACAAAAGTGCGCGTAAAGCCAAGAAAGAGTGTTTCAGTGTAAAGGGTTGGGCGTTTGGATTCGTTGATAAAGACGGACACAGATGGGTATTGAAAAGATATGACTCAACCCAAGTCAGGCGATTTGTGAAGATTAGAAAAGGTGCGTCCATCTATAATGGTAAACTAAGATACTTCGCAGAAAGAATGTCAATGCACAATCCTAGAATTAAAAGACTTGGAGGATTGTTGGTTTCGCAAGAATATAAATGTGCCAAATGCCAATTTTACTTGTTGCCTAATGATATTGTTGAGTTGCATCATGTACTCGATGATAACAAGGTTAGAACCGGGGAAATAAAATTTGTACATGGACATTGCCACGACCTCATACATGGAAATAATTTGCACTCAAGTAGTGTTGACAATGGGCAAGAGCCGTGTGAATTGAGAAGTTCACGCACGGTTCGGGAGTAGCAAATGAAATAGTAATACGATTTTGACTATAAGCTAGTCACATCCTGGAGCTGAAGCAGGTTCCAAGGGTTAGGTTGTTCGCCTATTAAAGTGGCACTTGAGCTGGGTTCAGAACGCCGTGAGGCAGTTTGGTCCCTATCTACTGTGAGCGTTAGAAAATTGAAGAAATTAAACCCTAGTACGAGAGGACCGGGAAACGTAAACCTCTGGTGTAGCGATTGTTTTTAAAAAAGCATCGTCGCGTAGCTACGTTTATACTAGATAATCGCTGAAAGCATCTAAGTGAGAAACTATTTCTAAGATTAATTTTCTTTTTAGGGCTGTGGCATAACACCACGTTGATAGGTGCGGAGTTTAACGATTGTAAGATTTTAGCTACTGCATACTAAAAGCCTGAAATAATCTTTTATAACAAACAATACAAGGGGGACGTAACTCAAAGGTAGAGTATCTGCTTTGCAAGCAGGGAGTTACTGGTTCAAGTCCTGTCGTCTCCAAAAAGATCGTCTTTTTTATTTTCTTTTTTTATATAAAAAAGTAATAACTATTTTGAGTTTGATCCTGGCTCAGGGTGAACGCTTGTGGTAAGCCTTATACATGCGAGTTGAACGTATTTTTACGTAGCGAACGGGTGAGTAATGCAAAGGTTATTTGCTTTTAGATTCGGAATAAAATACCGATGTAAAAGAATCAGATCGTCTAAAAATAAGCTTTTGTAGAATTAGGTAGTTGGTAAGGTAAAGGCTTACCAAGCCGACGATTCTTAGCTGGTCCGAGAGGATGATCAGCCACACTGGAACTGAGACAAGGTCCAGGCTTTTTTATAAAGCCAGCAGTAGGGGATATTGGACAATGAGCTAGCGCTTGATCCAGCTATACCACATGAGTGATTAAGGCTCTTTGGCTGTAAAACTCGATATTTTGGGAAGAGAATGACAATACCAAAAGAAAAGTCCCGGCTAACTTCGTGCCAGCAGTCGCGGTAATACGGAGGGGGCGAGCGTTATCTGGAATAATTGGGCGTAAAGGGTTCGTAGGCTGTATTTTGCTGTTGAATGTTAAAAATCAGAGCTTAACTTTGAAAATGCATTCAAAACGTTTATACTTGAGTACGAAATAGGACAATGGAATTTTACAAGGAGGGGTGAAATCCGTAGAACTGTAAAGGAATGTCAAAAGCGAAGGCAGTTGTCTGGGTCGTTACTGACGCTAAGGAACGAAAGCGTGGGTATCCAACAGGATTAGATACCCTGGTAGTCCACGCCGTAAATTATGAGTGCTCATGCTTAGATTTTTTAGGCATTTAGTTAACACGTTAAGCACTCCGCCTGAAGAGTATAATCGCAAGATTGAAACTCAAAGGAATTGACGGGGGCCAACACAAGTGGTGGAGCATGTTGTTTAATGCGAAAATACGCGCGAAACCTTACCAGTTCTTGACAGTGTGTTAAGTGACGAAAAAATAGCTTTTTTTGTCCTCTTTATAGTAAGAATTTTCACACACAGGTGTTGCATGGCTGTCGTCAGCTCGTGTTGTGAAATGTTAGATTAATTTCTTAAACGAGCGCAACCCCTACTTTTAGTTGCCAGTGTTTGTTGTTCCAAACAGGAACTCTAAAAGAACTGCTAGTGGATAAGCTAGAGGAAGGTGGGGATAACGTCAAGTCCTCATGGCCCTTATGAACTGGGCTACAAACGTGCTACAATGAAAACTACAAAAAGAAGCAATAGTGTTTAAGCTGGAGCAAATCTCTAAAAGTTTTCTTAGTTCGGATTGTGGGCTGAAACTCGCCCACATGAAGTTGGAATCACTAGTAATCGTAGATCAGCACGCTACGGTGAATATGTACCTTGGCCTTGTACACACCGCCCGTCACATGTTGGGAGTAGTCCCGTTTTAAAGATTAGATAATTGTTTAGCGATTTAGGGTTCGTTAAGCGTTTCTTTTTTAGGCAGGGGATTATAACTGAGATGAAGTCGTAACAAGGTAGCCGTACGGGAACGTGCGGCTGGAATATTAAAGATAAAAGCTATAGGCTGATAAAAATACATTTTTTTAATGGTTCTGGTTCCACACGAAATCATATCGAACTCGTTAGTGACCCCAGATCTTACCAGAGATACTGCATTTGCGGGAAACATGGTTATAACAAATTAGAATTTTTATTTTCTAATAGAAAAAAATACCCAAATATATTCACGACATGGCTTACCTATTAAATAATAAAGTTAGTGAAAAAAGTACAATAAAACAAGCCCTTACTCGTATTTTCGGGGTAGGGCCCTTTTTAGCAGATTCTTTTTGTAAAAAGGTAGGTATTAGCCCCACTTTAAAATTAGAAAAAGTTAGCACAAAACAGCTATCTTTATTAACAGATACCATCGTTAAAGATAAAATTCATCTTAAACAAGAAGAATTAAGCCGATATTTGTATGAAAATATTGTTCGACTTGCTCAAGTTCGGAGCTATAGGGGGGTAAGGCACAAAAAAGGTTTGCCCTTACGCGGTCAAAGAACTCGAACTAACTTTAAGACAGCTAAACGGCATAACAGTATAAAAAATCGTTTAAGATGATCAATAAAGAACTTAAAAAATCAAATTTTAATACTATTTGTGTTAAGTGCTCTTCAAACAACACTATAATTAGTTTGGTGAACCCTGAAGGTTCTATAATCACGACTCTTTCCAGTGGTCATCTAAAATACAAAGGATCAAGAAAAGGGACACAAACGGCTTCACAACAAGTCATCTATTGTTTTGGGGAAAAAATTTTAGAATTGGGGTATGATCGTTTTATAGTAAAAATAAAAGGTATCGGTAAGGGCCGCAGCTCTGTAATAAAAGAGCTTAAAAAGTCTGGATTATCTCTAATAAAAGTTATCGACGCTACCCCGATACCTTATAATGGCTGCAGGATAGCGAAGGGTAAAAAGTAACATTATCGTAGAAGAAGTGACTGAGTGGTTAATAGTGGCAGACTGTAAATCTGTTGGAAAATCCTACGTTGGTTCGAATCCAACCTTCTTCAAAAAGAAAATAGTCCCTTTCGTCTAGAGGTCAAGGACACTACCCTTTCACGGTAGTAACACGGGTTCGAACCCCGTAAGGGATAATTTATTTTTATATTAATGAAGTTTTGATATATAACAATTTGAGTATGTGTGTAGTCAAAAGTTGTATGTTGTTATAGTTTTATTCATTCCAAGTTATTAAATCTTAACTAAGGGTGAGTAATTGATTCAATAGTACTTGTAGAATTCTTTTTTTCTGCAATAAGACTTTTTCAATTATGTTATTGGGCAAATTCTTATTTTATATTTTTTAATAAGCGGAAAACCAAATAATATGATGTTAATCGATTTAATCCCCTCTAATATATATATATGTATACATCGATTAAAAATCTATGGCTTTAAAACAATTGAAACCAACGACTCCGTCCAATCGACACACTATACTTAAAGTTGATGGGACTGCGAAAATAATTCCTTTAAAATCTAATGCTAAAGGTCTCCATAAATCGGGAGGTCGCAATCATAGAGGTAAAATTACCGTACGTCACAAAGGGGGAGGTCACAAACGAACCTATAGAAGCCTAGTTAATAGGTCTAATTTTGCATTATCTATAGTAGAAAGATTAGAGTATGATCCAAATAGATCTGCCAAGATAGCTCGTGTGTTCTCTCTTAAATCAAAGGAGCATTTTTACATCATTGCTCCAGAAAAATTGGAAAGAGGGTTTTTAGTAGAAAAAGGAGAAAACACTAAGTACAATCTAGGAAATACACTACCATTAAAAGATATGCCTTTAGGAACATTTATCCATTGCATTGGTACAAATTCTAGATTTGACAAACCAACATTACAACGAGCTGCAGGGACATTTGCTCAACTTGTTCAAAAAGGTTCTTCTTTTTGTGTTATTAGGCTTAGTTCAGGAGAAAGTAAAAAGGTTCTACCTCGGACACTTGCCACTATAGGTGTTGTCTCTAATTCAGATCATCAACAGATCACTTTAGGTAAGGCAGGTCGTAATAGATGGAAGGGTGTTAGGCCATCTGTTAGGGGTGTTGCTATGAATCCTATTGATCACCCCCACGGTGGGGGTGAAGGTAAATCTTCAGGAGGTCGACCTTCGGTAACCCCTTGGTCAAAACCAGCTCATGGTAAAAAAACAAGAAAAAAATAAGAAATGGCTAGATCCAAGTGGAAGGGTCCGTTTATACATAAATCTTTTTTAAAAACGGGAAAAGAATCTTTTAAAAGTTGGTCGAGATCTACCACAATAGTACCCTCATTTGTAGGTGGGTTTTTTAATGTTCATAATGGCCAACGATTTGTTCAAATAAAGGTAACTAATTTAATGATTGGGCACAAGTTAGGTGAGTTTGCTCATACTCGTAAGGCCTATTCTTATAAGAAACTAAAGTAATATCAATATGAGATAATTATGGCTCAAAAAACAAATCCATTGGCTTTCAGGAGTCTGAATAATTTTGAAAACTCTTTTTGTCACCAACAGGTTTATAAAAAAAACCTATCTCCTTACGTTTTAAAAGAACATAAGAAAATTAAGTCTTTTTTAGAGAGCTTTTTTAAAAGCACTAATTTAGTTTTACACTCTTTTAAGTTTGTAAAAACGTATCAAGGAATAGCCTATCTTTATATAAAGTATGTCCATGTTTCCGATCGAGACGTTCGAGAATCCTCAAAAAGTATATATTGTTCCAATATTGAAAGAGCATTTCTTTGCGGTTTTTCGAAACTGTGCTACAATGTACCGATATCTGTTTCATTTTTTAACCTAGAAAAAGGAGCAAAACAAAAGATACCCGCTACGAATATAAAAGGTACTTTTTTCAACGTCACAGAACTTGCCACATATTTACATGTGCTCACGTCAGTAAAAGGCAGTGCTTTTTTTTTAGCGAATATTTTATCTTTTAAGTTACATAATATGAGGTCAAGATCCGATAGAAAGTCACAAGTACGATTTTTATCATTCGTTAGCAATTTATTATCTTTTATTATTGAACACAATACTGTGGGTATTGAAGGAGTAAAAGTGGGGATAAAAGGAAGGATTAATGGGGTTCCTAGATCAAAAACTTGGAGTTCGTGTGAAGGTAAAATGACTCTTCAAAGAATAGATTCTAAGGTGGATTACTATTATTTACCGAGTGAAACCGTGTATGGCACTTTTGGTATTAAAGTGTGGATAAACTATGGATAATTATCATAATGTTAAAACCAAAAAAAACCAAATACCGTAAATACCAAAAAGGGACAATTAAAAGTAGTAGAAAAAATGTTCTTTTTATAGACACCTTAAAGGAGGGTGTTTTTCGCTTAGATTCACAACAAAGTGCAAGGATTACAGCCAAGCAATTAGAATCTTGTCGGCAATCCATAAGCAGAAGAATAAAACGATTAGGTAAGCTGCAAATAAGGTCTTTCCCTGATTTGGCTGTTAGTAAAAAACCCACAGAAGTTCGAATGGGTAAGGGTAAGGGTGCCGTAGATTTTTGGTGTTGTAAAGTAAAACCTGGAACAACTTTGTTTGAAATCTCAGGAGCCGATAGAAAAACCTCTATTCGAGCTTTAGAATCCACTATAGCTAAATTACCTATCAAGGTAACAATTATAGGATAGTAGTATTAAAAAAAATTGTTAGTAAATATTTTTAAGAAGACCTTATGATAGAATTAGAAAAAGCTTACCTAGATTCGAGGAAAGATAAAGCATCTGTTTATTTTTCAAGATTAATAAAAAAAGGCGTTCCTTTGGGAAATGATATAAGGTATTATCGAAACTTTAATACTAATGAGGATAACTTGTTAGAAAAGCTACCTAATTTAGAGTTTCGAGACGTTAATTCGATTGTTAAATTTTTATTTCGAATGAACAAGTACGATACAAATATATTAACCAGAGACGTAAATCCTATTGAAGAGCTAAATTTTTATAATCTAGGCCAACAATTACCAAAAATAAAAAGAAATTTTGTTGACCGTAGCTTCACTACAGGTTGTATTTTAAAACAAGTAAAGGGTGGTTATATTATTGAGCTGAATGGTCTAGTTTGTTTTATGCCATATAGTCTCAGTGACGGTAATCGCTTTTCCCGCTACAACCCCTCACTAAATTCAATACAATTGTTTCAACTTTGTGGCGTATCTTTAGTAGTTACCCCTGAGAAAGATGTTTTTCTGAATGTTATCGTTTCTAGAAAAAATAATGATAAGCTTTTAAAAGGATTATTGAATAGACATCTTGAAAAAGGGTTATCTAAGCTAAATTACTCTATTCTTAACAATAAAAATGGACTAAGAATGCCAGAATTTAGGCTATTGAGTATTTTAAATTCTGAAAAAAAGGGAATCATTAAAAAAATTTATTTTTAGCATTCTACCGCATACGAGTTATCTATTAAAATAACTTCATTTATATGGCTCAGAGAAAAAGCTCCGTAGTGTGGAGTATTACAAAAGAATAATCCGTTTTTAGTGCGGAGTTAAAAAGGGGGGAAATACGCTTGTGCCAGGGAAATGGAACCTGGATCGGTAGTGAATAGCGATAATAAACAGATAAGGTTGTTGTGTGTCCGTAAAAACACTTGATTTATCAATCGCATGATCTTGAAAATATACCTAAAGGGTGACCAATAATAAATATGAGTTACTATAAAGATATATTTACTTTTAGCCTGACCGCAGCAGTTAGATTATTATACGTATATTTATATACACATATGCCACTATTATCAACTTATTGTAAATATATGGTAGATAAATAAGTTAACCTATAAAAGGGCTATGGCTATTTTGATAAACTTTTAGAGAATACACATATTTTATTATGATAATAAAAATATTGATTATGTTGTTTACCATGTAAAAAAATGAATACTATTAAGCCTGGCAGGATTTGAACCCGCAACTTTGCCGTTATGAGCGGCACGCTCTAACCGTTGAACTACAAGCTTTTTGTGTTTATTTAAGGTAATAGGTGTTTATAAGTAGACTATTTCGTTTCCCACTTTACTAAAAAGATACCACAGTGGGGTTGCAGGATAACATTTTAATTTATCATCAGTCCGCTTTTAGCACATTAAAAGGTTATTTTTAAAAAAGGATAAGGTGGGATTCGAACCCACGGTATCTGTAGATACTTCGGTTTTCAAAACCGACACCTTCGACCGCTCGATCACTCATCCCATAGAATATCTAAGTCAGAAAAAGACTATCTTTTTTTATGGGCGTACGGGCTAAAGAGAATATAATGATTTTACCCGCTACCCAAACAGTAAAAAACCAAACTACTTTTTATATTGGTCGCAACTATAGAAAAAAAATAGTAAATAATACATCTTATAGGATTTGAACCTATAACAAATAGCTTAGAAGGCTAGTGCTCTATCCGTTGAGCTAAAGATGCTTGATGCTATACGCTAATATCAATTAGTGTAGATTTAGAGCATCATTTAAATAAATACACGTTAGTGTTGTAAAAACATAAGCTTGTATGATAGCCACACCAAGTTCAAGCCCCATAACAAGTACTAGAACGGCTAAAGGCACAAAGTGTGCTATAAACATTACGCCACCAGAAAGCATCATTGCCCAAGCGAATCCAGCGATTACTTTTAATAATGCATGACCAGCCATCATATTCGCGAAAAGTCGAACTGATAAACTTATTGGTTTTACAAGGTAGGAAACGATTTCTATAGGAACCAAAAGAAAAGCCAGAGGTAGGGAAGATCCCGCGGGTAAAAATAAGGAGAAAATATGATGCCCATGTTCTCTTACGCAAATAATGTTTAGCCCTATAAAGGTCATAATTGCCAAAGAAAAGGTTACAATTAAGTGACTGGTAACTGTAAAGCTATAGGGTACTAGACCTATTAAATTTGCTACTAGAATGAAAGAAAAAAGAGTGAACACATAAGGAAAATAGGCTTGTCCTTTATCCCCTAAGGTATCCTTAAGTAGACCTGCGATAAGTTCGTACATACCCTCTATAACGGTTTGCCATCGGTTTGGTACCAAGTTGTAGCTACCTTTATCACTTACCAATGCATTTAAGATAAAACAAAAACTGAAAAGTCCAATTGATATTATTACTGTTGAATTTGTTATACTAAAGTCAAAACTTCCGATAGAGAATGGTATAACTGGTAATATTTGAAATTGTTCCAAAGGACTGGTTACTATCATCATAATTATATTTGATATGAATATTTTATTAATTATTTTCTGTTCCTTTTACTCTTCACTAAACCTTTTTTGGATAGTGATTCAAGGAAATATTTCGTAAGAATTTAAAGAAAGTATTCACTTTCCTTTTTTACTTAACTTCCCCACCAGTAAATAGTTACGAAAAGAAAAAGCCACACAACGTCTACGAAGTGCCAATACCAGGCAGCGGCCTCAAAACCAAAATGATGTTCACGTGTAAAATGATGGTACACTAATCTAATTGTGCAAACTGTTAGAAAAATGGTCCCTATAATAACGTGAAAACCATGGAATCCTGTTGCCATGAAAAAAGTTGCTCCGTAAACACTATCCGAAATAGTGAATGGTGCTGTATAATATTCAAAAGCCTGTAAGAGTGTGAAAAATGCGGCCAATATTACGGTAAGAACAAGACCAATGAAAGCATCTTTTCTAGAGCCTGCAACTATAGCGTGATGCGCCCAAGTAACTGTTGCTCCTGAGGACAGCAGTAATACAGTATTTAATAAAGGTACTTCCCAAGGATTTAATACTTCTATTCCTTCGGGTGGCCAGACTCCACCTATATCAAAAGTTGGAGCAAGGCTGGAGTGAAAGAAAGCCCAAAAGAAAGCAAAAAAGAACATTACTTCTGAAACTATGAAAAGAATCATACCCCAACGTAGCCCTTGTTGAACCTGTTTAGTGTGCTGTCCTTCATAAGTCCCTTCTCTAACGATATCTTTCCACCAAGTATACATTACGAATATTGTGGTAGTGAACCCAGTTAAGAATAAAGTTCCACCTCCTGAATAGTTATGCATGTACATAACACCACCGAAAGTCATTCCCAAACCACCAATAGATGCCACTAATGGCCAAGGGCTGGGATCCACAAGATGAAAGGGGTGTTTTTGATTATTTTTGTATTCTATTGTTGACGCGTTCATGTATAAAAGATCTTTTATATATGTTTGTGATTTTTAAGTACTTCTGGTGAGACTTCTTTAAAAACCACATTCTGATCGTATTTTTTAGAAGAAAAAGTTTTTCTCTTCTTCTAATAAAAAAAAAGCATAACTTAATCAAGTTATACCAATTAAATGTGTTTTTTTAAGGCCATTGTTAGAAAAAAAATTTAACGTTGTAAGAGGAAAATCTTCTTAGAAAAAGCTATAAATAATATTGCAAATATGGTTATTAGGATATGAAAGAGTTAAACAATCTATCCCTAGAATCTGGGAAATACCTATCGAGAATTTTGCCCCTAGGTTGTGTGCAAGTATTAAATAATGAGGTTATTTGTACGGTACACCCTCAATATATACCTTTTGTATTGACTTTTTTAAGAGATCATGTAAACTGTCAATACAAGGTACTATCCGCTATCACGGGAACAGATTACCCCGAAAGATCGGATAGGTTCGAAATCTCGTACGAATTGTTGAGTATTAAATTTAATAGTCGTTTACGGGTGAAAACATCCATAAATGAAGTAGGTTCCGTTGAAAGTGCAACCAAAATATTCAATTCTGCTAATTGGTGGGAAAGGGAAGTTTGGGATATGTTTGGAATATTCTTCTCAAACCACCCCGATTTACGTCGTATATTGACAGATTATGGATTTGAGGGCTACCCATTAAGAAAAGATTTCCCTTTAAGTGGATACGTGGAGGTGCGGTATGATGACACTGTAAAACGTGTTGTTTGTGAACCTTTAGAATTAGCCCAAGAATTTAGGTCCTTCAATTTTGAAAGTCCATGGTCAAAATCGATAGACCAGATTTCCAACACGGAAACTAAAAAACTTACGAATACTTAAACGATAGTTTTGATAGAGTAATAATAGCTATCAAAAAAAGCGTTTTAGAAAAGGTTACGTTAAAATGACTTTTTCCTTAGTAAAAAAATACACAAGATAAATAATTTTTTTGAAATGTCAGCACATATTCGTTGGAATAAAGATTATATGCTATCCGTTTTGGATAATCACATAATTGACTATCCTACTCCAATAAACCTTAGCTATCTATGGAGCTTCGGTTTCACTGCTGCTTTTTGTTTAGGTGTGCAAATAGTAACAGGTATCTTTCTAGCTATGCACTACACCCCACATATAGATTTAGCTTTTAGTAGTGTAGAACATATAATGAGAGATGTAAATAACGGATGGCTTATTCGTTATCTCCATGCAAATGGAGCTTCTATGTTTTTTATAGTAGTTTACACCCATATGTTTCGTGGTCTTTATTATGGATCTTATATGCAACCTAGAGAACACTTATGGTGCTCTGGAGTGCTGATTTTCTTATTAATGATGGCAACAGCATTTATGGGTTATGTTCTTCCTTGGGGACAAATGAGTTTTTGGGGTGCTACTGTGATAACAAACCTATTTTCGGCTATTCCGTTTGTCGGTCCATCTATAGTGGAATGGCTATGGGGAGGTTTCTCTGTAGATAACGCCACACTAAATCGTTTTTTTAGTCTTCATTATTTGATGCCTTTTGCTATCGCGGGCTTAGTTATTGCCCATATAGCGCTATTACACAGAGATGGTTCTAATAACCCAGTAGGTATAGACAGTTCGGTTGATAAGATACCTTTTTATCCTTATTTTTATTTTAAGGATTTGTTTTCTGTTCTAGTTTTTATTACCTTTTTTTCAGTTTTCGTTTTTTACTACCCAAATTCTTTGGGACATCCCGATAACTACATACCAGCGAACCCTATGGTGACACCAGCACATATAGTGCCAGAATGGTATTTTTTACCGTTTTATGCAATTCTAAGATCTATACCGGATAAATTAGGAGGTGTTCTTGCGATGTTTGGGGCTATTGTGGTGCTATTTTTGATTCCCTTTATAAATCAATCAGAAGTAAGAAGTTCAGCATTTAGACCTCTGTACAGAAAAGCTTTTTGGCTTCTTGTTGCAGATTTTCTCATACTTGGTTGGATTGGTCAAAAAGTGGTAGAAACCCCGTACATAGAAATAGGTCAAATAGCTACTGTTTTTTATTTCTTCTTCTTTTTAGTGTTATTACCCGGGTTGGGTATTTTAGAATCCGCTATGATGAAAGAATCAACAAAGTAGTCATATATTCTTAATAAGCAGCTCACGTCCGAGCATTTTGCTCGAACGTAAGCTGCTTACTAGCAGATTTAGAAGATATTAAAAAATTGTTTAAAAATGGTTTCTTTAAAAAACTTAAATGTATACACTAACGGTAACTTTTTTTTAGAAATACAAAGTGATGGCAGTATAGTTCCAACAATTTTTAATCGAGATTTTGTAACTGTAAAAAAGTACACGATAAACAGGCAAGATACTTTTACAGGTAACTTGTGGCAAAAATCAAATAAAAAGATTGTTTCGAATAGGGATGAAGAGTCCGCGAAAAAATTCGCAGATAAATATAAGTTATCTTAATCTTTTTATTTAAAACTGATTATATAGTAAAACTATTCAAAAATAACATGTCAAATACATTATTTTATATTTTTGCAGCTTTAACAATGTTTGCAGCTTTAATGGTAATAACTGTGGTAAACCCCGTACATTCGGTATTATTCCTAGTTTTAGTTTTTTTAAACGCTGCAGGTATGTTGTTTGTTCTTCAATTAGAGTTTATTCCTCTTACCTTTATTATTGTCTACGTAGGAGCTATAGCCATATTGTTCCTTTTCGTTGTTATGATGTTGGATATAAAAGTTACCTCTAAAGCAAATGATTTTTTTAAATATCTACCCATAGGTGGTTTGATTGGAGGAGTATTCATTTTTGAGGTATCGAACACTGTAAGTTCTAGTTTTGTAGAACCAAAAAGTGCTTATTTACCGGACAATTTCATATCTTGGGTTTCTACGGTGGACAAAGTGACCAATCTTGAAGCACTAGGCCAATTGTTATATACATATTATTTTGTATATTTTTTAATCGCCGGCATGATTCTTTTAGTTGCTATGGTGGGGGCTATAGTGCTAACATTACAGTTCAATAAAACAGTTAAAAATCAATTGATTTTTAGACAGCTATCCCGTAACGCAGATAGTGCAGTCTTCTTAGCCCGTGATTAATCACTGTTTTCTTTATTTTTTTTAGATAAAATGGTTAAAGTTTTTATAAACAATGAAATAACCTACGTTCCGTCTAATTCTACCGTTTTAGAAGCATGTGAATCTATTGGTATAGAAGTACCAAGATTTTGTTTTCATGAGCGGTTATCCGTAGCAGGGAATTGTAGAATGTGTTTAGTAGAATTGGAAAAATCTCCTAAACCTGTAGCTTCATGTGCTATGCCCGTGATGAACAATATGCAAGTTTTTACAGACACTCCTTTAGTAAAAAAAGCAAGAGAAGGTGTTCTAGAATTTTTACTTATGAATCATCCATTGGATTGCCCTATATGTGATCAAGGTGGTGAATGTGATCTTCAAGATCAAGCCATGTTCTTTGGTAGTGATAAAAGTCGATTTTTTGAGTATAAAAGAGGAGTCGAGGATAAAAATTGCGGACCTTTAATAAAAACAATCATGACGCGTTGTATACATTGTACACGCTGTGTAAGATTTGCTATGGATATAGCAGGTGTAGAGGATTTAGGTACAACAAATAGAGGTCGTGATACGGAAATAGGAACGTACGTAGGTAAAATTTTCCAATCCGAACTATCTGGTAATGTCGTTGACCTATGCCCTGTAGGAGCATTAACATCCAAACCGTACACATTTATTGCTAGACCTTGGGAACTTCGTTCCACGGAAACAATAGATATTTCTGATGCTGTGGGTTCCAATATAAGAGTAGATTTCAAAGAAACTGAAGTAGTAAGAGTCCTTCCAAGACTTAACGAAAAATTAAATGAGGAATGGATATCTGACAAAAGTCGATTTAGCTTTGATTCTTTAAAGATACAAAGGCTAGACAGTCCTTACATAAAGGGAGATGATCGATTGCAACAGTGCTCTTGGCAAACTGCTGTAGAAAAATTAAAGACACTTTTATTGGAAACTCCAGCTTCTAAAATAAGTTTTCTGTGTAGTGTTAACACAGATTTAAACACTTTAAATGAATCAAAGGAACTCGCAAATATACTGGGTATTCAAAACTTTGGCTATCCAAGAAATTTTGACTTTAGTTTTGACTTTTCGACAGACTATTTGTGTAACACGTCGTTGGCTGATGTAGAACAATCAGATATGTGTCTACTTGTTGGGCTCAACCCAAGATATGAAGCTTCGATGTTAAATTTAAAGTTAAGAAAAAGATATCGACAAGGTCTTTACCAAACAGCATCCATTGGCGTTCCTCATAATCAGACGTACAAAACAGATGTTCTAGGAGTGACACCGTATACTTTATTAGAGATATCCGAAGGAAGGCACCCACTTTGTAAAAACTTAAGGGTAGCCAAAAAACCTCTTATTCTTTACAGTTCAAGTTTAGCAGAACGTCATGATTTTTCTGGACTAAAAAAAGGATTAAGCTTTATAGAAAAGAATTTAAAGGAAAAAGAGTCTAAATGGAATAGCCTGTCTTTTCTGAATCAAGAGTCAAATCAAGTAGGTGCGTTTGATTTAGGAATAGGGAGCTTCAAGTTTTCAAATATCCACACTCAAGAATTGTGTGTTTTATTAGGATCGTTCCGAGAAGAGGAACTTGATAAAGTAATAAAGGGAATTTCCAGCGGAACTAAACTTATTTTTATAGGAACCAATGGTTGTGAATTTACGGCTAAAGCCGATTTAATATTACCCACTACTACTTTTCTTGAGAAAGAGGGTTTTTACATGAACCTAGAGGGAAGAATCCAAAAAACGCAAAAAGCTACAAATGGTCCCGCATTAGTGAGGGATTCTTTTAAAATTCTTAGAATCTTAAAAAAAAGACTTAAAACATTGGAGGAAAAACCTGGTTATAAAATAATGGATTTAACTAAAAAAGAATCCTTTAGTTTGAAATCTAAAGACCTTTCGCCCTCTACTGTGTCACGACTTCCTTTTAGTCCTTTTTTAACTGATTTTTATATTTCAGATTCCTTGTCTAAATATTCCACAACAATGGCAAAATGTTCAGATGCTTATAGAGCAAGCTTTAAAAATTTCTTTTAAAGCTCTTATTAGCGTATGATCTTCTTTAGAAAAGGAATATGAAGAAAAGTTTAAATAATGAAAAAAAATTTTATTTTGCAATGTTAAAAAATATTTCATATAAATTAACAACAATACTTGTGTTAAGTCAAGTTTGTTTCGCTGATGCGTCACGACCTTGGCAAATGGATTTTCAAGACCCTGCCACACCAATTATGGAAGGTATCATAAATTTCCATAATCACATCATGTTTTTTATTACAGTTATTGTTGTCTTTGTTTCTTGGCTTATGGTAAGATGTATATACCTTTTTGAGGAATCTGTAAATACCAAAGCAGAAAAATGGACACACTCCACGGTTTTAGAAATTGTTTGGACAATAATTCCTGCTGTCATCCTAATGTTAATTGCGATACCCTCTTTCGCACTATTGTTCTCTATGGATGAGGTCATCGATCCCGCGATTACTTTAAAAGTAGTAGGTCATCAATGGTACTGGAGCTACGAATACTCTGATTATTGTAGTTTAGAAGGCGGAGAAAGTTTAAACTTCGATTCTTATATGATTCCGGAAGAAGATCTAACTGGTGGGGGTCTTCGATTATTAGAAGTAGACAACAGACTAGTACTTCCTGTAAATACCCATATCAGAGTTTTAGTGACCGCAGCGGATGTGCTCCATAGTTGGGCTATTCCTTCTTTCGGTGTTAAAATAGACGCGTGTCCAGGGCGTCTAAACCAAACATCTATGTTCATAAAAAGAGAAGGTGTTTATTATGGACAATGCAGTGAAATATGTGGGGTAAATCATGGATTTATGCCTATAGTTGTAGAAGCAGTTAATTTAGAAAATTACGTTTCTTGGATTGCAGACAAATTAGATGGTTTAGAACTTGCTTAATTAAGCGAAGTTTATTAAAAAAACCACTAGCCTCGCTGTTGAATAAACGGTGTGGGGACTTCTCAACCCTAAAAAAGAATAGAGATTAAGTTAAGGTTTATCTCTTAAGAGATAAACCTTACAAATAATGTTTTATTAAAGTAAAGCTTTTTAAGAACCGAAATCGTTAGGATTAATAATTTCGACAAGATTTACCACACTTGAGTGTAAAGATGTTAGAAAGACTTCAGGATACAATCCAAGATAAAGCGTACCGATTATTAAAGGCAAAAACACAAAGAATTCTCTCTTGTTTATATCGGAAAAGTGATCTATATATTGCAATTTTAGATTACCGTAAGATATACGATTAAATAACCATAAAGAGTAAGCACCTCCAAAAACCATACCTGTAGCTCCTAAAAAAGCCCCAGTCGTGTTAGCTTTAAACACACCGGCTAAGATCAAAAATTCACCCACAAAACTACTTGTACCTGGTAATGCTATATTTGCCATGGTAAAAAGAAGAAATATTGTAACGAATAAGGGCATAGTGTGAACAAGACCACTATAATATTTCACCATTCTTGTATGATGTCGATCATACACAACCCCTATAACTAGAAAAAGTGCACTAGACACAAATCCATGGCTAATACTTTGTATAATAGCACCTTCCAAACCAACAGTATTAAAACAAAAAAGTCCCATAACAACTAGATTCATATGAGCTACAGAAGTATAGGCAATAATTCTTTTTAAATCTGTTTGTCTAATGGCAGTTAAAGATGTGTAAATAACACCAACAATAGATAAAGTATACACCAGTGGAGTAAAAAAGTACGAAGCCTCTGGAAAAATTGGCAATGAAAAACGTAAAAATCCATACGACCCCAGTTTTAATAAGATACCTGCTAAAACAACGGAACCCGCGGTTGGTGCTTCAACATGGGCTTCCGGAAGCCATATATGCGCAGGCAACATAGGCACCTTTGAAGCAAAAGAGGCAAAAAAAGAGAGCCAAAGCAACCTTTGTTCCAAACTATTAAAATTATAATTTAGTAAAGTTTCATAGTCAGTGGACCCTACTTGTACATATATATAAATAATACCTAAAAGCATCAACACCGAACCAAAAAGTGTGTAAAGAAAGAACATATAAGCCGCTCGTATCTTCCTTTCTCTAGATCCCCAGACCCCTATGATTATATACATAGGAATTAAAACACTTTCAAAGAAAATATAAAATAAAAGTAGATCGGAAACAGAAAAAACAAGTATCAATAGAACTTCCATTAATAAAAAAGCAATAAAATACTCTTTTACGTATATAGTTACGCTAGACCAACTCGCCAATAAGCAAATAGGGATTAGCAGCGTGGTTAATAATAAGAAGAAAATAGAAATACCATCTATTCCTAAAGTGAAATTTATATTAGACTGGGATAACCAAACAATTTCCTCCACAAATTGAAGTTTAGGAGTGGAGTCATCGAAAAGAACCCATAAAAACAAAGAAACGAAAAACGTAAAAAAAGATACGGAATTCCCCACAAAACGAATCAAAAAATATTGATGCTTGGGGATAAATAAGATGAAAAAGGATCCCGCTAAAAGAATCCCTACTAAAAATTTGATCATGATAATAAAAAAATACTGACAATGTTTTTTTTCTCTATTACGAAATAAAAAAGGTTTTTTTATTTTACGACGATATCTTGATTTGCTTAGAAGCAAAAGCTGTAGCTACAAGCAAGCAAATAATTCTATAATCAATTAAAGACAAAAGCGAATTATCTAAGAAAGAAAGACCTATTAAAACACCAGTACCTAAAAAGATGAAGAAAGCATAGTGATAAATATACCCTGTTTGCAGTTCTCGCATCAAATTAGCTTGTTTAGTTACCGCTGTAGATAACCCCATAGGACCAAAAATTTCAATAATACCTCTATCAATAGTTTTATATGATATATGATAACCAAAAAATAACATCTTTTGGGCTATGTGCTCATTGTAAACTTTGTCAAAAAACCATTTTCTGTTAAGAAATGTGTATAATTTTTTACCATACTCAGACATCTTTAAATCATACAAAGAATGACTTTTATAAGAGTACAAGACACATGCGGATGCAGCTCCGGTAATACTTAGCCCTACGGGCAATAATTTCATAGAATGTGGGATGAATTCCGCATCTATACTATTTAAATTTTTAGGGTGAACAAAAATAGCATTAGACCAAAAATCAGAACCTAAGCCTATTATAGCATCCCTAGCTATAAAACCTATGAAAATACTTGGAACCGCAAGTATAGCTAAGGGTAATGCCATTCGTATAGGAGAATCGTGAGCATTCGTTATTACTGGTCTATAACCATTTGGCTCAGACAAAAAAGTTAAAAAAGCCAAGCGCATTGAATAAAATGCTGTAAAGAATGCAGCAAAAGTACCTAACCAATATGCAAAATGCCCTGGTATGGTGTATTTGGCATAGGCTACCTCTAAAATAACATCTTTAGAATAAAAACCGGTTAAAAACGGCATTCCCATAAGAGATAAAGACCCGATTAACATCATAGCATAAGTAAAAGGCAGTAGTCTACGCAATCCTCCCATTTTTCTCATATCCTGTTCATCAGAAACTCCATGAATAACCGAACCTGCACTTAAGAATAGAAGAGCTTTAAAAAATGCGTGATTCGCTAAGTGGAAAACACCTACAGCATAGTTAGACACACCACATGCAAAAACCATATAACCCAATTGACTACAGGTGGAATAAGCGATTACACGCTTAAGATCATTTTGTAGTAGACCCGTGGTAGCGGCAAAAAAGGCGGTCATACCTCCAAAAATTGTAATTATAGAAAGCGCTCCGTTAGCATATTCCAAAAGAGGTGAACTTCTAGCCATAAGAAAAACACCAGCCGTAACTAAAGTAGCTGCATGGATTAATGCTGAAACTGGAGTTGGACCTTCCATAGCATCAGGTAACCACGTGTGTAAACCTAACTGTGCAGACTTACCTACGGCTCCAATAAACAACAGCACACCAACAACATTTAATAAATTAAAATTTAGCGATAAAAAGCAAACTTGCTGCTCGGCAAAAAAAGGAACCATAGCAAAAACACTAGAATATTCCATAGACTGAAAAAAAATGTATATCATAAAAATACCTAATGCTAGCCCGAAATCCCCAATTCTATTTATAATCATCGCTTTTATAGCGGCCTTGTTCGCCTGAAGACGAGTAAACCAAAAATTTATTAACAAATAAGAGGATAACCCAATACCTTCCCAACCTAAAAACATTTGCATATAATTGTCTCCGGTCACTAAAACCAGCATAAAAGCCGTAAATAAAGACAAATAAGACATGAATCTAGGAAGATGCGGGTCGTGTGACATATATTCTGTGGAGTATAAATGCACCAATGTTGAAATAAAAGTAACAACTACTAACATAACAACGGTCAAACTATCAAATAAAAACCCCCAAGGAACATTAAATAACTCTGAATCTATCCAAGGGGCTATTTTTATATAACAGGGGCAACCAGATAAGGCAACCTCGAAGAAAGCTACTAAAGACATTAAACAAGCAGAACCAATACAGCTTGTTGTAACAATAGCGGAACCGTGCGGTCCTAGGAATCTACCAAAGAAACCACCAATAAAAGACCCTAGAAAGGGTAAAAAAACGATATTTAAATACATTGTGCGTGTGTACTAATTGTATCAAATTTATAATCACTACTGAAAAATTAAAATATCTTTTTCCTTTTTTGAAGGAAAAAAATATATTCAGGGAAGGCGGGACTTGAACCCACAACCTTCGGTTTTGGAAACCACTGTTCTACCAAATTGAACTACCCCCCTTTAACGTAATTTTAAAAGCAACCCCTTTACAAGAGATTCTCTTTAAAAATTGTGAAAAAACAAGTAAATCAATTTTTTCTAATATAACTAATTTTCTATAAGTATCAATTCCAAATTGGTCACGAGCTTTTTTATTTACAAAAGGAGACTTCAAAACAGTAAAAACCCTTCTCTTAATTGGTAGAGATACAACTTTAACGCTTTCTCTGTTTAAGTTTGTCACTTCTAAAAGTTTTTTTACAAACTTATCTAATAAAAAACTTTTATGAGAAACCAAATGTAATTTTATTATCATATTTATTCAGGTAACCAATTAAAACTTATCAGACAAGCAACTGTGAATAACAACCACCCTAAGGACAATGGAAGGAATGCTTTCCAACCTAAGGACATTAATTGATCATACCTATATCTAGGTAACGCAGCACGAGCCCAAATGAAGGCAATAACAAAAATCGACAATTTTAGCGAGAACCACACCGGTCCAGGAAGTAGGTTGAAAGGCATGATGTTAAAAATAGGCAACCAACCACCCAAAAAAAGGATTGTTGTCATTCCGCTCATTATCAACATGTTAGCGTATTCACCTAAAAAAAATAAAGCGAACCCCATTGCGGAATACTCTACATTGTAGCCTGAAACTAATTCAGCTTCCGCTTCCGGCAAATCAAAAGGATGCCGATTCGTCTCCGCTAAAGCAGATATAAAAAACATTATAAACATAGGAAACAATGGTATTATATACCATACCTTCGCTTGTGACAAAACAATGGTAGACAAATTGAAAGATCCAGCACAAAGTACAACGGTTACTATGATAAATCCAATAGAAACTTCATAAGAAACCATCTGAGCTGCCGACCTTAAAGCTCCAAGAAAGGGGTATTTTGAGTTACTTGACCACCCAGCAGTAATAATTCCATAAACACTTAAAGAAGATATCGCAAAAAGATAAAGAATACCTACATTCACATCAGAAACTACAGCACCTTCACCAAACGGAATTACAATCCAACCCATTAAACTTAATACAAAAGTGATTATAGGAGCTAAAACAAAGAGAACAATATTTGCGTTGCTTGGCAGGACCGTTTCTTTAGCAAAAAGCTTTAATCCATCCGCTAGAGGCTGAAGAAGACCCATAAAACCTACAACATTTGGCCCTCTCCTTCTCTGCATAGATCCCATAAATTTCCTTTCAACTAGTGTAAAATAAGCAACTGAAATAAGCAATGGAATAACAATTATTAAGAGACTCGCTACTATAAAGCCAATATGATACATCATGTCAATAAAAAGTACTAATTTTTAAAATATTTATTTAAGTGTCAAACAAAAGTTTTAGAAGAAAGAAATTAATTGTCTTTTCTAAAAGAGGACACGGGTAACTTTAAAAACCGCCAAAAAAAAATTTGTTTAGCATTGGATGGCCGTTTTAAAGTAAAAATAACTTGAATTGGTGGTAAAAATTGAAAAAATTGAAAAAAATGTCTTAGTTCACTAAAAATGGAAGATGACTTTATAAAAAATTTAAAATCGCTATTCCCACTATGATAGAATAATAAACTAGTCAAATCTAATCCAGGCATTAATTTTAAAGTAAAAAAGCTTAGAAACTGCAAACCTCTACCACCGGTTAAAAAGGTTTTAGCACCCAAAGGCTGCCCCTTCCTAATTTTCATTAAAGAATTAGACCGTTTTGATGTAACTATCTTGGTTTTTCTATTACTTACTAATTGAAGAGAACTAAGAGTCATCAAAACATTTCTTATATTATTAGGGCTACTGGAAACACTAGTTAAAGATATCTTTTTAACGCAAGGGATTTCGTTAACATTTTTGCACAAAAAAACAGAGCCTACTTCTGACCTTATTGTTTGGGTATAAAAACGATTATAGCTTTTCCACATTATAAAAACATTTTAAAAAATAAAAGGAGCTAAACTAACAAGTTTGGCAGAGTTCTTTTGTCTAAACTCGTTGCAAATGGGAATCAAGATCCTTGTAGACAACGGTTTTAAATTTTTATCTATAATTACAGCAGAGTTTTTAAAAGAATTGAAAAATTGACCATCTTTTCTTTTAGATTTCGACCGAACCTGGACCACTAAAGCAAAAACAAGATCCCCTTTTTTAAATCCCGATTTTTTATTGCTTTTGTGACGTAACTCTTGTATGGATGCTCTTATAACACTTCCTAAAACACCATACCGCTTTTTAAAACCTCCGAAAACTTTTATACACCTTAATGACTTAGCTCCAGAATTATCTACAACATCTACAATAGTTTGAGTTTGTATCATGTGCCAAAACTCTTATTAAAAAAATAATTTTTTCTACTACAAAAAACATTCTTGGAAAAGACGGGATTCGAACCCGTGGTATAAAATAAAGTATACGTTGATTTAGCAAACCAATGCTTTAAGCCACTCAGCCACTTTTCCTTTCAAGCAAAAGAACTCATAAGATAAGAGTTTCAATGCAAGATTTTTTTATCTATCAACTTCACCAAAAACAATGTCTTGTGTTCCTATTATAGTAACTACGTCAGCAACCAAATGACCTTTGCTCATAAAATCCAAAGCTTGCAAATGGTTAAATCCTGGTGCCTTGATTTTACAACGATATGGTTTATTTGAACCATTTGATATCAAGAAAACACCAAATTCACCTTTAGGTGCTTCTGTAGCGGAATAGGTTTCACCGGAAGGAACTGAGAAGCCTTCAGTGTGAAGCTTAAAATGATGGATTAGCGATTCCATAGAGTTTTTTACTTGAGATCTCGAAGGAGTCACTATTTTAGCATCAGAGGATTTTACTGGGCCTTCAGGTATTGTGTTTATGCACTGAGAAATGATCCTTAAAGATTGTCTCATCTCTTCAATTCTAATGAGGTACCTATCAAAACAATCCCCATTAGTCCCCACGGGGACATCAAAATCAATAGAAGAATAAACATCATATGGCTGAGTTTTCCTTAAATCCCAAGAAACTCCAGATCCTCTAAGCATAACACCACTAAAACCCCAATCCTTGGCATCTTTTGCAGAAACTACACCAATATCAACTAGTCGTTGCTTCCAAATGCGATTTCCCGTTAAAAGTTCCTCCATTTCATCTACCCTAGTGCTGAATTGTTCCGAAAACATGTAAATGTCATCCAACAATCCTAATGGCAAATCTTGACTAACACCGCCTGGTCTTATGTATGCAGCGTGAAGCCTGGCCCCTGAAACCCTTTCATAGAACTCCATTAGTTTTTCTCTCTCTTCGAATGCCCAAAGCATCGGTGTTGTCGCTCCAACATCCATAGCATGACAACCGACAGCAAGTAAATGATTCAATATTCGAGTAATCTCTGCGAATAATACTCTTATGTACTGACCTCTTAAAGGAACACGACAAGATAACAATTTCTCAACTGCTAAAGAATATGTTTGCTCTTGCGCCATCATAGAAACATAGTCCAATCTGTCAAAATAAGGTAAAGCTTGCATATACGTTTTATACTCTATAAGCTTTTCAGTACCCCTGTGTAATAACCCTATATGGGGGTCTGCTCTTTCCACAACTTCTCCGTCCAAGTCTAATACCAATCTCAACACACCATGTGCAGCTGGGTGCTGGGGTCCAAAGTTTATTGTGAAATTCTTCGCCTTTAGAGAGAGTTCACTTTTTTTTAATGCCATAATAAACAGAAACTTTTTTTGTATTTTACTAGCAACCCTAAACAAAAAAATAGGGTGAACAACGGGACTTGAACCCGTGTCTTTCAAAGCCACAATCTGATACTCTAACCAACTGAGTTATGCTCACCACACGGCTTTCAATCACCTAACCTTTTGTTAGAATTTTTTAATTAAAAATCATGTAATTCATTAAATATACATGATGAGCTTGAACAGATTTGAACTGTTGACCTTACGCTTATCAGGCGTATGCTCTAACCAACTAAGCTACAAGCTCTTAAATTCTTGAATTAATAATAAAAACAAGAATTTTAATTATTGTGTTTTAATCCCCAGGGATTCCTTTTGCTAACACGCTCTCCTTCTGTAAATGTTACATAAATAACATAAAAAAAGAAAATTGATGATAGTGCAGAAATATACGAACCATAAGAAGCAATAGCATTCCAGCCACTGTACGCATCTGGATAATCAGGTATTCTACGAGGCATACCAGCTAATCCTAAAAAGTGCATTGGGAAGAATGTAATATTTACTCCTATGAAAAAAGTCCAAAAATGAATTTGGCCTAATATTTCAGGGTACCTTAATCCTACCATTTTACTCATCCAGAAGTAAACTCCTGCGAAAATGGCAAAGACAGCTCCCATACTCAACACATAATGGAAATGTGCTACCACATAATAAGTATCATGTAAAGCGATATCAACTCCTGAATTCGCAAGCACAACTCCCGTAACACCTCCTACTGTAAATAAATAGATAAACCCTATAGCAAAAAGCATAGGTGTTTTTAAAGAGATAGATCCGCCCCACATGGTCGCTATCCAACTAAAAATCTTTATACCAGTAGGAACCGCAATTATCATTGTAGCTGCAGTAAAGTATGCACGAGTATCAACATCTAAACCTACAGTATACATATGGTGAGCCCATACAATAAAACCTAAAATCCCGATACTCAACATCGCATAGACCATACCTAAGTAGCCAAAAACGGGTTTTCTTGAAAAAGTGGACACGATATGGCTAATCATACCAAATCCAGGCAAAATCAAAATATATACCTCAGGATGACCGAAAAACCAGAACAAATGTTGATACAACACGGGATCTCCACCACCAGCGGGATCAAAAAAAGTGGTATTAAAGTTTCTGTCTGTAAGAAGCATTGTGATCGCTCCAGCAAGCACAGGTAAAGATAACAATAATAGGAAAGCTGTTATTAAGACAGCCCAAACCATTAGTGGTAATCTGTGCATAGTCATACCAGGTGACCTCATATTGAAAATAGTAGTTATAAAGTTTATCGCTCCCAAAATAGAAGAAGCCCCAGATAAGTGAAGGCTAAAAATAGCTAAATCGACAGAAGGCCCAGAATGTGCTTGAACACTACTTAACGGAGGATAAACCGTCCAACCTGTTCCTGCCCCGGCTTCCACTAAAGTAGATGCCAATAATAAGAATAGAGAAGGAGGTAACAACCAAAAACTAATATTGTTCATTCTAGGAAAAGCCATATCAGGAGCACCTATTAGTAAAGGAACAAACCAATTCCCAAAACCACCAATTAAAACAGGCATAACCATAAAAAAAATCATCACAAATGCATGACCTGTAACGATAACATTATACAGATGATAATTACCTGCCAAAATTTGATTACCAGGCTGGGCCAACTCCATACGAATCAGTACAGAAAGAGTAGTCCCCATTACTCCAGAAACGGCACCGAAAATTAGGTAAAGAGTACCGATATCTTTGTGATTTGTTGAGAACAACCAACGGGAAGCCCACGCGTACAACGCGTTATTCATACTTATAGATGACAT